AGGTTATCTTATTGATGATATCGATATTGATGATAGTGACGATATTGATGATAGTGATGATGACCTTGATATTGATACGGAGCTGCTAACTATGACGAATGTGCTAACTATGTATATGACGCCGAAAATAGACCTATTTGATATCACCCTTCAATTCGAATTAGCAAAAGCAATGTCTCCTTGCATAATATGGATTCCAAACATTCATGATCTGCATGTGAATGAGTCGAATTACTTATCCCTCGGTCTATTAGAGAACTATCTCTCCAGGGATTGTGAAAGATGTTACACTGGAAAGATTCTTGTTATTGCTTCGACTCATATTCCCCAAAAAGTGGATCCCGCTCTAATAGCTCCGAATAAATTAAATACATGCATTAAGATACGAAGGCTTCTTCTTCCACAACAACGAAAGCACTTTTTCATTCTTTCATATACTAGGGGATTTCACTTGGAAAAGAAGATGTTCCATACTAACGGATTCGGGTCCATAACCATGGGTTCCAATGCGCGAGATCTTGTAGCACTTATCAATGAGGCCCTATCAATTAGTATTACACAGAAGAAATCCATTATAGAAACTAATACAATTAGATCAGCTCTTCATAGAAAAACTTGGGATTTTCGATCCCAGATAAGATCGGTTCAGGATCATGGGATCCTTTTCTATCAGATAGGAAGGGCTGTTACACAAAATGTACTTCTAAGTAATTGCCCCATAGATCCTATATCTATCTATATGAAGAAGAAATCATGTAAGGGAGGGGATTCTTATTTGTACAAATGGTACTTCGAACTTGGAACGAGCATGAAGAAATTCACGATACTTCTTTATCTTTTGAGTTGTTCTGCCGGATCGGTCGCTCAAGATCTTTGGTCTTCATCCAGACACGATGAAAAAAATTGGATCACTTCTTATGGATTCGTTGAGAATGATTCTGATCTAGTTCATGGCCTATTACTATTATTACTATTAGAAGTAGAAGGCACTCTGGCTCTGGCGGGATCCTCACGGACAGAAAAATATTGCAGTCAGTTTGATAATAATCGAGTGACATTACTTCTTCGGTCCGAACCAAGGAATCAGTTAGATATGATGCAAAATGGATCTTGTTCTATCGTTGATCAGAGATTTCTATATGAAAAATACGAATCGGAGTTTGAAGAAGGGGAAGGGGCCCTCGATCCGCAACAGATAGAGGAGGATTTATTCAATCACATAGTTTGGGCTCCTAGAATATGGCGCCCTAATCTATTTGATTGTATCGAAAGGCCCACTGAATTGGGATTTCCCTATTGGACTGGGTCATTTCGGGGCAAATGGATCATTTATCATAAAGAGGATGAGCTTCAAGAGAATGATTCGGAGTTCTTGCAGAGTGGAACCATGCAGTACCAGACACGAGATAGATCTTCCAAAGAACAAGGCTTTTTTCGAACAAGCCAATTCATGTGGGACCCTGCGGATCCATTCTTTTCCCTATTCAAAGATCAGCCCTCTGTCTCTGTGTTTTCACGTCGAGAATTCTTTGCAGATGAAGAGATGTCAAAGGGGCTTATTGCTTCCCAAACAAATCCTCCTACATCTATATATAAACGCTGGTTCATCAAGAATACGCAAGAAAAGCACTTCGAATTGTTGATTCATCGCCAGAGATGGTTTAGAACCAATAGTTCATTATCTAATGGACCTTTCCGTTCTAATACTCTATCCGAGAGTTATCAGTATTTATCAAATCTGTTCCTATCTAACGGAACGCTATTGGATCAAATGACAAAGACATTGTTGAGAAAGAGATGGCTTTTCCCGGATGAAATGAAACATTTGATTCATGTAACAGGAGAAAGATTCCCCATTCCTTAGCCGTAAAGATATGTGCCCATGAAAAGGGGATTAAGTGGAACAGAATTGGCCGGATGGTAGAGTCGTGGAAACACTTGTTTCTTCCATCTTTTTGGCCTTAACTCCGTGGAACAATATGCTACTGCTGAAACATGGAAGAATTGAAATCTTAGATCACTATGTGTGGATGATATGAACTGCTTAAACAAGAATTCTTGAACGGCGAAAGAGCCTATTACTCGCTACATCAAACAATTTAGACTAATGAAACCATGTAAATCCATCGGAAAATACGCATGTCCGCTGAAATGGTTGTTGCTATCTGCTCCAATAACGAATCATTGGTTTCATTGAATAACTAAAGAAGATAGATAGACCTTTCTCTTCGTCTCAGGTCGATGGATGGAAGATCTCCCATACGGATATCCAGCGGATATCCAGTTGACCGAGCCTAATTCTAATTGCTTTGTTCCGAAGCAAAGATATCCACGGAGGCGGGTTCGTCCTATTCAGATATTCACGACCAAGAGGTACGATCCTCTTTCGGATAGGCCCTGAAAGGAGAAGGAAGGCTGGAATGCCAACAGACGTCTGTCTATTCTCTAATTCACCCGACCCGATAGTACCCATTCAGTGACTTTGGCACTGAATGGGTAA